ATGGGGTAAATCCACTTGCTGCGCAGCTTCATAAGAATAATTAATCAATCCTATAGAAATGCCCCTTTAGACCCCCATCACAGTCTAAAATTCATTCTATATTTATGAAAAACCTCAAATCTTATTCTTATAAAAGCTAAACAGATAAATATAAATTTTTCTCCAATAAATGTAAGTAATTCAGCTCAGAATCAATAAATTATTCTAAAACATCAATTCCTAGGAAAATTAAGTCTAAGCTTCCCCCCAAATATTTCCTTTATATAGCTTTACCCGTGGCCCACCTAGGATCTGCACAAAATAGATGTGAGCAATTTAACCTAGAACCTATAAATTATTCTAAAACTATTATAATGATATATTCAAGATAGCCAATTAAGCATCTTAAGCTCCCAAAACTTAAATTTTTATAAACTATATCCTGACTCTTACCATTTCTTTAAAGACTAAAGCCTATTATAAATGAGAAAATACATAAGCTAAAAGGAAGTAATACTACTCAACAAAGATTCATTAAAAGATCATAACGAAAACGGGGGACTACTCCTCGAACCCACACCATAAAATATGAAAAAAATACTATTCAAAATATAATAATAATATCCCCAAAGATTTTTAATTGCATCCCCTCCCTAAAAAACAATAAACCCACTAGAAGTCTTATAAATATAATATTCCTATATTCAGCTAGGGCAATTAAAGCAAACCCCACTCCACCGTATTCAACATTATACCCAGCTACTAACTCTGATTCTCCTTCCACAAAGTCAAATGGGGCACGATTTGTTTCAGCTAAAACAGCAATAAGCCATAATAATAAAACCTCTAATCCTACTAGTATATTACTAAATGAAAATTCTCGAATAGATACTAAATCAAACCTCCCAACCAATAATAAAGGACAAAAAAGTGAAGTCCTTAAAAATACCTCGTAAGAAACTCTTTGAGCCACAGCTCGTATTGCACCTAGAAAGGCATATCGAGAATCACAGACTCATCCAACTAAAAAAACACCATAAACGCTAAAACAAGATACACAAAGAAAAAATAAAAGACCACCTTCAAACCTTAAAGAATGCCAATAAGAAGGAAAAAGTAACCATAAAGAGTAAGCACAAAAAAAGCATAAAAAGGGACCTAATAAATATATATTTTTTCTTACAGAAAATGGAAACCTGAATTCTTTTTTAAAAAGTTTGACCCCGTCCGCAATAGCTTGAAGAGCCCCTTTAAACCTAGCCTTATTAGGTCCCTGACGCAATTGTAATATCCCTAAACCTTTACGTTCTGTTACAATAAAAAAAGCTACAGAGACTAATATTAGAACTATAACTAAAAAACAACTTATCATATATTAAGAAAGGATACCCTCATCTTTAGGTTTTAAATCTAACGCATTATTTCTGCCACCTTAACATACCTTGGACAATCAAATGCTTCGGAGAGGTTAAAAGCCTTCCACTTATAGTATAGCTACCAAGGCAAGCACCGGGAAACTATTTCCATATTTTACCTCATCAAGATAACCCAATTTTTCTGGCACAGTACCTTTACTATTTATCTTTTACTCAATCTAAAGTCCCCTCATTATATTCATGCAAAAGCCCTAACAATAATACCAATAAAAATAAAAAACACATACCTTTTGTTATAAAAGGTATTTGAAGAAAAACTACTTTTAGTCTAAAAATATAGGGCATTAATAACACAACCTCAACATCAAAGATTAAAAATAGTAAAGCCAACAAAAAAAACCGCAACGAAAAAGGACAACGAGAACTACTTATAGCATCAAAACCACATTCAAAAGAAGTAAGCTTTGCTCATTCTGCTCGCCAACTTTGGCTAATAACAACACCTCCAATAACTAAAATTAAAGATAAGAAAAACACAGCTCCAAGATATTTTAACCCTCTTATAATATAATTATCAGCTCTTATAAAAACTATCAAAAAAAAATTCATTTGCTTTTAAAACATAAATATTAAAGCTATTAATCCGCTTTTAAACTTACCTCATGAATATAAAATACTAAGAGACTAATAAAAATTGCTGTCTGTAAAAACCCTACACAAAGCTCTACTAGGAAAAATACAGCCGTAATAAAAGCCCAACAAACCCTCCTAAAAACATAAATTCCCCTCTTATACCCTCTTAACCACGAAAAAGGATATATAAGACCTACACCCATAGATGAAATCAATTTTATAATAAGTTGACCTACAAAAACATTTATTCTTATCCGCACAGCTAAAGTAATAGGCCGAATCATCACCCTTACTCACTCTGCAAAAATAATTATTAATGTTGCTAAAAGAGATCTTCCTTCTTGCACATGAGCCACCCAAAATAATCGTCAATTAATGTTCATATGTAATATTAAAGTTATTAATCAAAAAGGAAAAGCAAATCTTAAAGTTACCACAAAATGAAAAGTTAAAGCATAAGAAAAGGGGAACACCCCTCCCAAATTTATGCACAATAAAAAGAAAAATAAAGAAATAAACACATGGGCTGATCCACTAAACATTTTTACTTTTTGAGTTTCCAATACATTTATAAACCCTTCAACCCTCATTATAAAAAATCTTTCCACTCGTGAAAAGCCAAACCAAAAAACTATGTAAGAAACAAGAAAAAACGGCAAAAGAAGAGTTGAGAACCACACTCTAAAACCTAAAATATAACCGCCACCTCCCCAACTATAATCGAAAGAAGAAAATAAATCCCTTATCATAGGCTTTTGAGCGAGTCGAACGCCCTTAAGTTAAGTTCAAAATAACTAATGTCCATAAAAACCTTCAGGGTAATCAAACCCTTTTCCAACGTGAAAAGCTGACGTGTTATATACACTATGAAAAACCAATTAAGAATGACTTATCTTTACATCCACAAAGTAACATTTTAATAAACTAAATTAGAAATAAAATATTTTTAAAAAAGTTAAACATTGGCGCCGGATCCTTTCGTACAAGGCCGCCATAAATTAAAGATAGAAACCGACCTAGCTTACGCCGGTCTGAACTCAGATCATGTAAAATTTTCAAGGACGAACAGTCCTACTATTATACCTGCTGCAGCATAAAGAAATTTTAATCCAACATCGAGGTCGCAAACTTTTCCCTCAATCAGAACTCTCAGAAAAAATAACGCTGTTATCCCCGCGGTAACTTTTGCTTTTTTCAATCATAATGGATCTTTATATTATAAAAAAGCGATTCTCATTGCTTTCTATTGCCCCAATAAAATTTCAAATTTTTATACTAGGAGTCTATTACACATCAACTTATAATATAGAACCTAATATAAAATTATAATTAAGTTCGACGGGGTCTTCTCGTCTTTTACAAAAACTCAGGTCTTTTCACCTGAAAGAAAACTTCCTTATCTACCTCTGAAACAGCTACCCTTTCGTCAAACCATTCATTCCTTTCCCCAATTAAAGGACAACTGATTACGCTACCTTAGCACAGCTATTCACTGCAGCCGTTAAACCCGTCGGTCACAGGGCAGGCCCAACCCTTTATCTTATGTTTCAAAGGGCCATGTTTTTGTTAAACGGGCGAAGGGAATATTTGCCGAGTTCTTTAAAGATAGATTTATTTTTATTATTGATTAGTTAGCCACACTAAACTCTAAATTTATTTTTATAAACGTGTATCATTTTTAATTTACAAATTATTTAGTCTAATATAGTTTAATAAATACTGATTCTATACTTATCTCATCGTTATAATTAAACTGTTGGTAAAGATACTATATTAAACCTAATTTTTATTAACTTCAAAAAATACTTCCTATAGAAAAGCAATATTAACTCTACAAGTACTATATATTTTCTTATTCTTTCCTAGAGCTTAGCCCCTAAGAACTTTACTTAGTGTACACTATTTTTATATAATTAAAAATATTTTATCACCAAACTACACGAAAATGTATTTCTCTTTAAACCAGCTATCAACCCTTTCGAAAAACATTTCACCTCTACTTTTATCTTTTCTCTAATTATGAAACATTAGCCCAAGATAAAAGTGGCTCTAGAGTTTTCAGGAAAATAAATTTATATATACAATTTATAAATCATTATACAAAAAGAACACAATTTAATTACGTTTATTTCCTAGTAAAGCTACCCTTCGGGTTATAATACTTCATATATTTTTAACAATACTTTAATTAAACAAATTTTTCTATTACTCAATAAAGCACTATTAAGATAAACCTCTATTAATAGATCTATCTATTACCTGATCTCATCATAAACAAGCTAATGGGTAAAAAATATAAAAACAAAAATATATTACTCCACTAATAAGACCTATCCTTACAAAAGGAGGCTCAATAGGACAAGAACCAATAAAAGTTAGTATAATAAATCTTCTTACAAAAATTCAAAAAACTACTTGACCTATAGGATTAAATTGAACTCCTCGAATTAGCCTTTTAGGATAAAATGGCATAAAATATAAAATAACAACAGACCTAAATAAGGCAATTACCCCACCTAACTTATTAGGAATTCTTCGTAAAATTGAATAAGCAAACAGAAAATACCATTCTGGCTGAATGTGCAAAGGAGTCCTTATAGGATCAGCAGGAATAAAATTTACAGGGTCTAGAAACAAATCAGGGAAACAAAAACAAATTAAAAACAAGCACCCTATTATAATAAAAATTCCAACTAGATCTTTTAATAAATAATATCTATGAAAAGGCAGGGCCTCAGCATCTCTTTCAATTCCTAAGGGATTTCTCGAACCTGTATCATGAAGAAATATAATATGAATACCAACCAAAACCAGTAAAATAAAAGGACCTAAAAAATGAAAAACAAAGAAACGTTTAAGGGTAGCATCTCCCACACTAAACCCCCCTCATAATCACTCTACCAATACTGTGCCAACATAAGGCACAGCACTAAACAAATTAGTAATTACAGTAGCACCTCAAAAAGATATTTGCCCTCAAGGCAAAACATAACCAGTGAAAGCAATTATTATTAACAAAAGTAATAATCTACAACCTACTATTCAAGTTCTCGCCATAAAAAATGAGTGATAAAAGATTCCTCGACCCACATGTAAGTAAAGACATAAAAAAAAATGAAGCCCCGTTAGCATGAAAACTTCGAATAAGCCAACCCCCATTAACATCTCGTATAGTATGAACAACAGAGTTAAAAGCCTGACTTACTTCAGGAGTGTAATGGGCAGCCAAAAGTAGTCCAGAAACAATCTGACTAATTATACACACTCCTAAAAGAGATCCAAAATTTCATATAGCACTTAAATTAACTGGTGCCGGGAGATCGTAAACGACTATTGATACCATTTTTAAAAACCGATTTCGTTTTCGATATGCGTAAACCATTTAGTAAGGAAAAATATTCACTTTGCGAGCCGAAATCGCACACGCTTTTTACGACACTTACAAACCCCAAAATTTTACGAAAAGCTATATAATAAACTCCCTTGAAGACCAAAACTTCCTGTGCCCTTACACCGTTTCGCTAAAAATTTCTAGGTGTGGGTTCTTCTTCCCTCTTCAATATTTGAAATACTATAGTCTTATAACTTAACACCCATAGCATCTTCTAAAATTTTGAAGCCTGTAAACTAAACTATCCTTAAAGTTATTCCTACCTAAAAACCTAAAAACCTAAAAGATTTTACCTGTTTCTTTCCAGTGAATCGAACTCTTCTTACCAATAAAGAAAGTCCTAACACCGCTTCACAAACACCTAAAGTTAATAAAACTACACAAAAATATAAACCTATTAAATTTATAGATAAACCAATAAAAAACAATCTTCCAATAAACACTGAAATAGTTAATACTTCAAAAATTAATAGTAAGCTAAGAAAATGCTTTTCATGAAACCTTACAAAAAAAAAAGAAAAAATAAAAAAAATAAAACATAATCTTATTATCATTATTTTACAAGTGCCCCCTCATATTTTCCTGCAATAGTAACAACAATTACTATTAAAATAAATAAGATTGCTCTTAATAATACCACACCCCCTCCTCAACCAATATTAAAATAAAACATTTCCATTTGACTTAAAACACCACAATTTGTTTCTTTTATTAATAAGAAAATTCTAATAAAAAGACCTGAGATAACTCCTCAAATTCCTTTACGAATCCCCTTTCTAATCTTATCTTTTTCAACTGAACTAAAGGGAATTAAAGAAATTGAATACCTAAATACAATTAACACTCCCCCAACCAATACTATAAAAAATCTAAATCTATAAAGTGGACCAGAATATAAAGCTACTAAAGGAGCCAATAAAACTCCAATTGTCAAAACTCCCCCCCCCAAAATTAAAGGATGAGCGACAAACAACGAGTACTGGCACACACTTAAAATTAACAATAAAACAAATATATCAGTCATAAAACATTTTTTATTCTTAAATAAAAAAGAAATCTATACACCTGCAACCTAAAACTAAACTAAAAGAAGGAAAAAGTATTCTATATAAATATCGTTCCCTAATTAATTTACAAGGTTTTAACATGTTTGATCCACAACCATGATTTACAGCCGCATATAAATATAAACAATAACACCCAGCTATAAAGCATATTAATCCAGCTGGAAAACAAACTGCAAATGACAACCACAATAAAGAACAAACTGAATAAACTTCTCTAAAAAAAGAAAGAGATGGGGGTACCCCTATATTTACTACACAAAAAAAGAACCAGAATATCCTAAAAATTGGAAACACCCGAAGAACCCCTTTACTAAGAACCACCCTTCGAGAATTTGATCAATCATATGTTCTTCTAGCAAGCGCAAATAGACAAGGAGAACATAAACCATGAGAAAAAAGAATACAAACCCCTCTAAGTTTTCCTATTCCATATATTGTTATAATTCTTCCTAAGCATATTCCTATATGACCAACTGAAGAATAGGCAATCAGGGATTTTAAATCACTTTGTACCATGCAAAGAACCCTTCTCAAAAATCCTCCCCATATTCCTAAAACTATTACACATAGAACCATTTTACCCATAAAAATTTCTGCTAATCAAATAAACCGAAGAACCCCGTATCCTCCTAATTTTAATAGCACTCCAGCCAAAATTATAGAACCTCTTAAAGGAGCTTCTACATGAGCTTTAGGAAGCCACCCATGAAAAAAATAAATGGGTAACTTAACTAAAAAACCTAATAACATTACAATTCATATCCAGCTAGCCTGACAAAAAATTTTGGCTCCAACCAATTTTACTAATAAAAATCTATCAGTTCCCATTAAACCCCATATTCTAATAAGAACAATCAAAAGTGGAAGAGAGGCTCTAACAGTATATATTATTATAAAAATTCCGGCTTGTAGGCGTTCAGGCTGATACCCCCATTTTAAAATTAGCCAAAAAGTAGGAATAAGAGAAAGCTCAAAAAAGAAGAAAAAATCTATTCAACCACCTATAATAAAAAAATATAAACATACCAGGGAAACTAGAGAAACTGCGGCTTCAACTCCCCTTTTTATATTTTCCGTAGCCCTTATAATAAAATCCTTTGAGCTTGAAATTAATCTCATAATTAAAACTAATATTACTAAAACTTCCATTAACATAGATACTCCATCCACAGCTAATCATTGATTAATTAATCTATAAGTTATGGAAAAAGAAATTAAATTTATTATTAAAATAACAGTGATATAGCTAAAACATAAAAGATAAGAGCACCCTAAACCTGCAAAATAATTTATAAGCCCATAAGATATAGTTAATCCTAATAACCAACTCAATTTAAAATTAAAAACTATACTTCCGTTTAGAAGATCATCATAATACGGCAGAGACATATACTAATCCTACCCAAAGAAACATAAAAACTATTAACCTATATGACGGAGAAAACTGAGGCATTACTAATAAGTATATTAGTATACTGAATAAATAAACAGATGTGAACAATTTAACCTATTTAAATTCAGTTTTTGTGTGGTCACTATATACGCATACATTTATATATATATATATTAAGGAATGGGGATGGGGTAAATCCACTTGCTGCGCAGCTTCATAAGAATAATTTATCAATCCTATAGAAATGCCCCTTTAGACCCCATCACAGTCTAAAATTCATTCTATATTTATGAAAAACCTCAAATCTTATTCTTATAAAAGCTAAACAGATAAATATAAATTTTTCTCCAATAAATGTAAGTAATTCAGCCCAGAATCAATAAATTATTCTAAAACATCAATTCCTAGGAAAATTAAGTCTAAGCTTTCCCCCAAATATTTCCTTTATATAGCTTTACCCGTGGCCCACCTAGGTTCTGCACAAAATAGATGTGAGCAATTTAGCTCAGAACCTATAAATTATTTTAAAACAAACAAGTGTGAGCAATTTAGCCTAGAACCAATAAATTATTTTAGAACACCGATTCCTAAGGAAATTAAGCCCAAAATATTATATACCCCAAAACAAAATTTAAAATAACACTTATAATACCGAGAACACCTCATGTAGAACCCTTTATACTCTTTAGAAAAACTCTTAGCCTAAGAGGTACTGTTAAGCAAAGAAAATACCCAGTTTTAAAAAAAAGACTAATTATTGACTTAAATACTAAAATTATACGCCCTAAAGAAAATATTACTCAATATCTATACAAGAATAATGTTTTAAGGGAACACCCTACGATAGTAATAACAATTGCTACTAAAATAAATAAAATTGCTCTAAATAATATTGCTCCTCCCCAACCAATATTAAAATAAAACATTTCTATTTGACTTAAAACACCACAATTTGTTTCTTTTATTGATAAGAAAACTCTAATAAAAAAACCTGAAATAGAAACAGCAGCTGTTATTAAAATAAATAAAATTGCTCATAACGATGCCACTGTTACTCCTCAACCAATATTTAAACAAAACATTTCTATTTGATTTAAAACATCATAATCTATTTCTTTTATTAATAAAGAAGCTCTAACAAAAAGACCTGACATAATTCCTCAAACTCCTTTAAGAACCCCCTTTTTATTTTTAATCTTACCTTTCGAATATCGTATCACACTTAGAATTAATAGTAAAACAAATACATCAGTCATAAGAGTTTTTACTAATTGAATAAAATACTATATTTCTTATAGCCTTAATACAATAACCAAAAAACGGACCTTCTATGTGGAAGATAGAAATACTTTTTTATACTACTATTGCTAATTATTATTTTTATATTAAACCCACCCTAATAAACATCATATACCCCAGAACAAGATTTAAAACAACACTTATAATACCAAGAACACCTCATAAAGTACCATTTCTACTTTTTAAAAAAGCTCTCTGCCTAAGAGGCACTGTTAAACAAAGAAAAAACCCAATATAAAAAAAAAGACTAACTATTGATCTTAATACTAAAATTACACACCCTAAAGGAAATATTACTCAGCATCTGTTCAAGAACAATATTTTAAGAAAACACCCTGTCAATGGAGGAACTCCAGCTAACGAAAATAGATATAAAGATACTCAAAAGAGTTGCTGCTCCTGAGTGCGTCTTCTAAAATTTATAATATCCAAAAACCTATAAGTTCTAGTTCTCCATAATCCTATTATTAAACCTATATTTAAAATTGAATAAATCAATAAATATATTATAAATAACCTAATATTTACCATACATAAAATTACTATAAAACCTAGATGAATCAAAGAAGAATAAGATAATAACACACGAAAATGTAACATTCTTAGCCCCCCTAAACACCCAAGTAATCCTGTAATTCCCGCACAGATTTCAACTATAAAAGATAAAGAACTTCTAATATTTATACTTCTTATTATTCAAATAGGTACAATTTTTTGAAATACCCTTACTACAAAACAACCTATTCAAGAGAGGGTAGCCATAACCGAAGGAATCCAAAAATGAAAAGGAAACACTCCTAACTTTACTATTAATCTTAACAAAATTAAACTCTCTGTTAATAACATTAAACAAGCCCTGATCAATATTATAATTGCCAAAATTAAAATACTTGAACCTACAACCTGAATAATGAAATATTTAATTACCCTTTCTGTTTCTTCTACTCTTAGTCCTGCTATAATAGCTACAGCTCCCAAAAAATTTATTTCTATTCCTAACCATAAACCTACTAATCTCAAACTAACCAACGCTCTGATAATACCTCCAAAAAGCAAAAATCCTGAAACTATTACCGAAATAGAAAAAAAAACTCCATAAATCATTTCAGAAGAGAGATGTTTACTTCTATAGTCTGGGCATGAGCCAGAAAACTTTTTTAGTTTACTCTTCATTTCACATTTATATAATTGACTTATAATCTAAAAATATTACTATGCCAGAATTATGAAAATTCATATAATTAAACAAACAAAAAACACAATTCCTAAAGCTTTTATTTGGGCTTCTCGTATAAACCCCCCTCATGAGATAGACAAATTCTTTAGTCCCCTTCCCCAAATGAAACTTTCTATTCATCCCTTCTCGAGTAAACTTATAATCTGAGAAGCTAAAAATAAAAATTTTCTACTGAAAAAATTTCCTCTTAAATAAGGTATAAACCACATCTTTCTTAAAAAACCTTTCACTTCAGGTATTATTTCTTTTAAATTTATAAAATTATATAATACTAAAATTGAACTTAATCCCCCTAATATAACCATAATAAAAATTGAACTTTTTATAAAAGAAGAAACAAACACAAACCTAGAAAATCTTCTTATTCCTAATTGTATAAAAAACCCTCCTCAAATTGCACCAAATCCTAATCCAAAAATAGAAAATTTTAAAAATATATCCTTTTCCCTGTACCCTTGATTAGGAGTTTTTTCATTTCAAGATAAAAGCAACAAAATTATCCGTATTGAGTACACAGCAGTTAAAAAGATAGAAGAAAATAAAAAAATTATCCCTACCCCCCTCAAGGATCCCTCTACTCCTGCTTCTATAATTAAATCTTTGGAATAAAAACCAGACATAAAGGGAAGGCCAGCTAAAGACAAATTACAAACTACTAGTCAAGAACAAACACTAGGTAATTTTAACCATAAACCCCTCAAAAATCGACCATCTTGAACTCCTCCCCTCAAAAAAATAACTCTCCCTACACACATAAATATTAAAGCTTTAAAAAATGCATGAACTACTAAATGAAATAAAGCAATTATTTTTAAACCTAATGCTAAACACAATATTATAACCCCTAATTGTCTTAAAGTAGATAGCGCAATTACCTTTTTTATGTCTACCTCTCCTACAGCACTCATTCCTGCCATCACTAATGTTATTGAAGAAAAAAACAATAATAAGAATAAATACCCACTTCTAAACAAACAAGAAAATCGAAATAAAACATATACTCCTGCTGTTACAAGAGTTGATGAATGAACTAAAGTAGACACAGGGGTAGGAGCTGCTATAGCAGCCGGAAGTCAAGCAGAAAATGGAATCTGCGCTCTTTTGGTTATTCTTCCCACTAATACTAATCCTACTACAACAAAAACTTGTCCAAAAAAAGAGATGGAAAAGTACTCATAACTTAAATTTAATCTTAGAAAACCAATTACTAAAATAAAAAACACATCTCCTAACCGGTTGGTAATTGCAGTGATTATTCCAGCAGAAAGAGATTCTTTATTTATATAATAAATAACTAACAAAAAAGAAACTACCCCCAATCAGTCCCAGCCAATTATTAATGCAAAAAACCTAGGGAAAAAAACTAAAAGTCTTATAGAAATTACAAATCAAACAACAGTTAAAATAAAGCGTACTAAGAAAACTTCATGACTTATATAGAACCCACAGAAAATTATAACAAAACTAGAAATAAATAGAACTACTGAGCCTAAAAGCAGAGACCTTCTATCAATAATTAATGGGAATCTTATAATTAATAATGTCTTATGCAAAATTTCAATTTCAAACACCAATATAGTTCTTAACCTTCTAATGAGTCTTTTGAACCTAAAAAGGACTAAAGACAAAAAAAACAAAGAGAAAAAAGATCTAAAAATAATAGTTTTTTTTCCTAACCAAAACACCCTAGGCCTGCATATTATTTGCACCTTCTAATTAACAGTTAAACATTCTTTTAAACTAAAGCCCACAATTAAAAACTAATGTGTTAAAATCAAAAAACATATTAATTTAAACTTTTTAATCTTCATTAACTTCTGTTACAATTACAATTTCTTCTAAATCCTCTCTCTCAGAAACCACTCTAAAAAGCAAACTTGGATCAGATCAATCTTGTTCTAGCATCCAACTTATTTCTCTATCATTTAAATAAGAAAATATCGGAAAAACACTTTTTAGGTGCTCCTCTCCTTCATCTGTACTTAATACGCCCTCTTTTAACATGCATAGTAAATTATCAAGACTAGTAATAAATACATTAATAGGTATAGTTCTATGTCCAGCTCCACACAACTCATAACAGTTACCAAATGCCAACCCAGAACAAAAAGGAGAAACTGCTAAAGAATTTGTTCGTCCAGGGATAGCATCTGCTTTCACACCAAGTTCAGAAACCCCTCATCTATGCATAACATCAGCTGTAGAAACTAAAACCTCATTTTTATATCCATATATTAAAAAACATGGATTAGTTACATCTTGGTTACGGAATCCTCTGTTTATTCTAAAACAATCTCTATCTGATAAGCTTCCTTCAGGAATCATAAAAGACTCATAAACTAAAAACCAATCACCTTTAAAATTTAAGTGACTTAAACCTAAAACAATCTCTTTCGATCGAAAATCTCCCCCTTCTAAAGAAGAAGCCTTAAATCAAGATTCCTGAGCAATTTTATCTATATTAGAAAAATTAACTGTATATTCATATTCTCAATACCACTGATGGCCTGTAACTTTTACTACATGCTGTACTCCTTCTCCAACTTCCATCCTATATAAATTATAAAGAGAAACATACCCTAAACCAAATAAAAAGAAAGCAGGAACAATAGTCCAAATAATTTCTAATAGTTCATTTTTATAGACATAACGGTTTATTCCACCCCCTATAAAAAAACTTTTTAATAAAAATAAAGTTAAAAACCAACCAACAAGCACCAAAACCATTACTACAACAATTAACACTAAATCATGATATAACACTAAATTTTTTGCATTTTCTGTTTTTGGGTCTAATAATCTTATTCTGTTTCAGAATCTCATAAGCGAAGAGAGAAATCTCTAATTTTAAGATGCAAACTTAACCTTTTTATTAAAGTACAACGCCTTTATAACAAAATAGCATTTAAATTCACATAAATAAAAAGTTTTATTCTATTTTATTTAATTTTACATTTCTATAACCAAAACAGTTTTGAGAGCGAGTATGAAAACGTATAGGAAAACCCCCAGAAACAGCTCATTCTGCTTCAGTGTTTAAAACTATAGGAAAAACTAAACAACGCTGTCTCACAAGTCTCTCCCATAGAATAAATAGAAACCTAAACAAACTAACCAAAGATACAAGGGAACCTCAACTTGAAAGGAGGTTAAACCTATGAAGGGTATCAGGATAGTCAGGATATCGTCGAGGCATCCCTCTTAAACCTAAAAAATGTTGAGGAAAGAAAGTAAAATTTACCCCAATAAATATAGACCAAAATTGTCCTTTTCTTCATACAGGGTGTAATCCAATACCTATTACTAACGGGTATCAAAAATGAAACCCAGCAAAAATCGCAAAAACTGCGCCTATTCTCAACACATAATGAAAATGAGCCACGACATAATAAGTATCATGTAAAACTACATCTAAAGAAGCACTTGCAAGAATAATTCCAGTTAATCCACCCAAAGTAAAAAGAAACAAAAAACCCCCTGCTCAATACATTATAGCTCAATTTCGAACCAGTCCACCAGATATCGTAGCTAATCAGCTAAATACCTTTACTCCTGTAGGAATTGCAATAATTAAAGTAACAGTTCTAAAATAAGCACGCCTATCAACATTTATTCCTACAGTAAACATGTGGTGTCCTCAAACAATAAAACCTAATAACCCAATTGAAAGCACTGCATAAATTATAGGGAGCTTACCAAATAATTCATATTTTCCTCTACCTGTTTTAATTACATGAGAAATAATTCCAAAACCCGGTAAAATTAAAATATAAACTTCCGGGTGCCCAAAAAATCAAAATAAATGAACAAATAACACAGGATCTCCAAGCCCTACCGGGTCAAAAAACGAAGTATTAAAATTTCGGTCAGTTAACAATATTGTTAACGCACCTGCTAAAACAGGCATAGCTACAATTAATAAAAACCCCGTTACCGCAATACATCACACAAACAACGTAGTCCGAAGTAATTGTTGAACTCCTGGACGCATACAGAAAGAAGTGGTAACAAAATTAATAGAAGCTAAAATAGATGATGCTCCCCCTAGATGAAGAGAAAAAATTACATATTCTATTGAAGGGCCTGCATGAGCAATATTACTAGATAAAGGAGGATAGATAGTTCACCCAGTTCCTGCCCCTCTCTCTACATATCCCGACCCCAAAAGAAGTAATATAGCTATAGGCAACAATCAAAAACTCAAATTATTTAATCGTGGAAAAGCTATGTCCGGTACTGTTAACATTAATGGAACTAATCAATTTCCGAACCCTCCTATCATTATAGGCATTACTAAAAAAAAAATCATCACTAAAGCATGAGCAGTTACAATCACATTATATAATTGACCATCTTGTAAGAGAGAGCCAGGTATAGCCAATTCTATCCGAATAATTACTCTAAAACCAGTTCCTATTAATCCTGCTCAAATAGAAAAAATAAAGTATAAAGTTCCAATGTCCTTATGTCTGGTTCTATATAACCAGCGATAAGCCCAATTAGATCTCTTAACAAAAAAATTACCAGAAGGTTTAGATAAGTTAAACAAACTATTCAATATTTTGAGGACATTAGACCTCTTTAGCAACCTCACAGCCATGCTCTATTATAAACTATTAAAATAAAATTAAGCTTAATTATTTAGTTTAAAACCTGCTCCCAAAAATTTTTTGTAATATAATTTTAATCACTTTATTAGCTCAAGGAATATGCCTTCTTTAACTACTTCACAGTCATGTTCTCTATAAACTACAAGCCAACTTGTTTAATAAAATGAAATTTGTTATTAATACCCTCAAACATAAACGAAAGAAAAAAGACCAATTCAAACAATATCAACAAAATGCCAATATCATACAGCAGCGTCTAAACCAAAATAATGATGATGAAAAGAAAAATGATGTAAATATAACCGAAATCAACAAACCAATAAAAAGACAGTCCCAACTAAAACATGCATTCCATGAAAGCCTGTTATTATAAAAAAAACAGAACCATAAACTCTGTCAGCCATACTAAAAGATGACATATAATATTCATTAAATTGTAACCAAGTAAAGAAAACACCTAATCCAACTGTAATTCCTAGAGATAACAAACCATGAATTCACCATTTCTTGTTAATTAAAATCCTTCTCTTATTATTCTCCATATCTAAATTATGAGCACTTACAGCATTATGTGCCCAAGTTACAGTAGCTCCCGAACCTAGTAAAACAGCTGTATTCAAAAAAGGTACTTTTCATGGGTAAATAGCTTTTGTCCCTATTGGAGGTCAAAAACTAACCCCATGACTAGAAAGTTCCCCGATTCTTACATAAAAAAAAGCTCAAAAGAAACTAACAAAAAAGAAAATTTCTGATAAAATAAACAGCAACATACCAATCCGCAAATTTCGTACTACTAATCTAGTATGACACCCTAAAAAAGTTCTTTCTACAATAACATCTCCTCATCATCGAATTAATGTTAAAATTAACAACACTAAAGAGCAAATAAAAGAAATTTCCACAATTGTGGACCCGCCTTCAAAAGCTAAACCAATAAAAGCCCTAGTTAAACCTAAAGCTCTCAATGCAGCCCTAATAGGTCAGGGCCTTACGTCTACTAAATGATATCCTGTCCGTGCCAAAAGAAAGTAAACGGAATCGAACCGCCCACACAAAAGATTAGAAGTCCCAGAGCATACCAACACTTTCCTTGTTAACCAGAACACCAGCTAAAAACAAAAACGTAAAACAAATATAATTAAGCAAAAATCAAGCATTTAAATTTGAATTTGAACCTGAACATTTAAAGAGAAGGATATTTCCCATAACAAAGGTTACAGCTTTGTACCTCAACGGACGCCTCTTCACACTTTAGGGACAACCCTTCCCCGAGCCTGCAACTCAAGATTTTATAATAAACTATAAAGTGAAAAAATAAAATATTTTATCATCCTAAATTAAAATTAGAAACTCACAGTTTGTTTTTTACTACAACACCAGTTTCTAATAGCATTACTATGTTACGACTTACCTCAATTTAGACTATACGAGGGCGCCGGGCGATTTGTACGCATTTTAATTACTCAATTCAACTTTGCTCTCTCTTTAAAATTTACTAATAAGTACGCCTTCATCATATGACTTCTCATTTTGACTCCGTTTTGTTAAACAATTGTAACTCAGCTAAGCCCTTTAAATAACCTACACGTCTACTTGAATTATGACATTTTTGTTATAAATTTAACAATTAATGTTCTAAGCCTAAATCTATTTTCTTCAAATTTACCTGTCAACAGCGGTATACAAAGAAAATTAAAGGTAAAGTATTACGAGGATCATCGGTTTAACCGCCAAGTTCCCCTTAATGGTTATAAAATACCGCCAACCTCTTCGAGTTTTAAGCAATTATGGCTCGTAGTCCCCGTATAATATTTATTTGACAACTTTAATAAAAGGGTATCTAATCCTTGTTTAACATAACAGTCTTCAAAGCTTAAGCTTTTAAATAACTAAAACTTAGTTGGAAGAGATCATATTTTACCACCACCCTTCTTCATTTATCTTTATCTTTTTAGCCCCACTTCTTTACAAGATAACTAACCAGAGGAAAAAAGACTAACCGCGAATGCTGGCACTTAATTATTCCCCTCTGTGACCTATTTTTTAACCCATATTTCTATGTTTAATCAAATTTAATTACTGGAGTACGAGGATCGGTTCATCTGTCTTTTGCTCAATATTTATTATAGCATCTGTGTGCCCCATCCCTAAGTCTTTTAAATCCTTAGCGACCAATGAGCGCATCTTACTCTCTCTTCTCTTTCAATCCCATGTATAATAAAAGATCTAGCCAGCTTGATACCAGAGGCGAATATATTAAAGGCTAAGCGATTTACGCACCAAAAGTTTACAAAACTCTTATTCTTATTAAACTATCAGCCCATAAATATAAAATTTAAAAATAAGCAAAAGGCCTAGGAGGCACCTCAAAAATGACAATTCTGAATTCTATTTAAACTACTTTAACACTGATTTCTCATCAAACTTATAACTCCTAATTTATTATAAAAACATTAAATAAGAAGAATAATAAATTTCCTTTTTGGCGTAAACAAAACACACTATATATGCTACTTCTCATTTTATTAAGTGGAAACTTTCCATCTCTTGATCCTAAATCAAGCACATTAATTTTGCTAACCTAATTAACTTTATAAAGCATTTTAGTTTATAGTAGATAAGTTAAACTTTATCTTCAACCTCATAAAAAATTACAAATTTTTAAGTTATTTACAGAATTACTAGCCAAAGGATATAAAAACACCTCATTCCAAAACTTCCACTACAGCTCAAAATATTTGCGTTTCTATAAAAATATTAAAACCCTGTTCTTAAGCAATTTAAACAGATTAATTTTAATTTTTTCTCTTAAATATTTTTTTGAATAATTTTCGTGATGGTACCCCTTATAGTTTTTCAAAACTATAAATTTAGATTTTTCTCTAATAAATGTAAGTAATTCAACCCAGGGTCTATAGATTATCCCAGACTATTCCTATTCCTAGGGAAATTAAAGCCTTAAGCTTCCCCCAAATATTTCCTTTATATAGCTTTACCCGTGGCCCACCTAGGATCTGCACAAAACGGATGTGAGCAATTTAATCCAGAATCTATAAACTATTCTAGAGTGTTGATTTCTAAGAATTTAATCTGTTTAGATTCAGTTTTTGTGTGGTCACTATATACGCATACATTTATACATTTATACATTTATATATATATATATATAATCTTCGATTATATTCATAAATAATAATAAATAAATATGGGGATTGCAAAGCATCCCCTTATTTATTATTATTTATGATATATAACATAATCGAAGATTATATATATATATAAATGTATATATTAAGGAATGGGG